TTCTTAGTTATTTCGTTATTTCATAATAACTATGATATAGATATAAATGTATAAAAATTCAACTATAGAAACGAATAAAAATGGAAAATCGAATTTTTTTTTGTTTTTCAAAAGCATTTCGTTTTGATATATTATTTTTGTTTTTCAAAAACATTTCGTTTTGATATATTAATTTAGATTTATATTCTCAAATATATGTTTATCAATAATAAATTTTATCAATAATAAATCTCTTAATTACTATTTAATATTACTATTCAATATTTAATATTGTTTTTTTAATATTTTACTATATAAATTAGAAATCAAATTTTTTAGTACATAATTTTATATTTCTATATATTTCTTTCTATATTCTAATTTGAAATAGAATTTTGTACCTAAGGTTAGGAATAGAATCTATTATATAATAGAATTATTATATAGTAATTCTAGTAATGTAATTAAGTTATAATCTTATTCGATATTTATTATATATATATATTTGAATGCGAAAATATCGAATTTATATATATATAATTTGAAAAAAAAAATTAATTAATAAATAATTGTAAATTAACGGAATGATTAATTGATTAATTATATCTATTCGATTAGATATGGCTATTACTGAAATTTGAAATACTAAATTACCCTTTGTCGTTGTCATTTTTTTTTATGATCCGCCCTAAGAAAAGGATATGAAGAGAAAAGGGCAATCCAGACCATAATAAAACATTCCTAGGGTTTCATTTGGAAAGGGGAAACCTAAGAGGAAAAAAAAAAGAATCGACCGTTCAAGTATTCAAAATTGCACACTAAAAATGGTAGGAATAGGGACATATATATATAATCTATATTATAATAGAGATATGTTATGCGATATATATCTATATTGAATTTTGAGTTGGACCAACTACGGTCTCCAATAAAAATGAAAGAAGATAGATACGAAATCAAATCGGAGAAACCACTTTTAGGAATCGATATCTAATGAATTCAACGGTTTTAGCATAATCATAATATAAATGGAAATGAACAAAAAGAGTAAACGGCATCATGATGTGTGTGATCCTAATCGCATCACAAAAAAAGGGGGATATGGCGAAATTGGTAGACGCTACGGACTTAATTGGATTGAGCCTTGGTATGGAAACCTACCAAGTGATAACTTTCAAATTCAGAGAAACCCTGGAATTAAAAATGGGCAATCCTGAGCCAAATCCCGTTTTATGAAAACAAACAAGGGTTTCATAAAGCGAGAATAAATAAAGGATAGGTGCAGAGACTCAATGGAAGCTGTTCTAACAAATGGAGTTGGCTGCATTGTGTTCATAAAGGAATCCTTCCATCAAAACTTCCGAAAAGATGAAAGATAAACCTATATACATATGTATATTTACTGAAATACTATCGCCAAATGATTAAAAATGATTAATGACGACTCCAACTGGTTCTATAATTTTTTTCTATCTATTTATATGATATAAAAAAAAAGAATTAAATATTCATTGATCAAAACATTCACTCCATCATAGTCCGATAAATCTTTTTATTTTGAAGAATTTTTTAATCGGATTAAGAATAAAGATAGAGTCCCATTTTACATGTCAATATCGACAACAAAGAAATTTATAGTAAGAGGAAAATCCGTCGATTTTAGAAATCGTGAGGGTTCAAGTCCCTCTATCCCCAAAAAGACCGGGTTGCCTCCCTAATTTTTTATCTTCTCATTTTGTTAGTGACTCAAAATTGTTTATAGTTCTTAGTCATTCTCACTCTACTATTTCACAAACCGATCTGAGCGGAAATTTTTTTATTATCACATCATAAGCCTTGTATGTGATATATATGATACGTGTACAAATGAGCATTTTTGAATTTTAAATAATGTAATAAAATTAAATAATTAACAATCCATATCATTATTTGTATTATTTGTACTGTATTGAAACTTACAAAGTTTTCTTTTTGAAAATACAAGAAATTCTACCAGGGCCTGGATATTACTTTGTAATATCTTTTCATTTTTTTAATTGACATAGACCCAAGTCCTATATTAAAATAAAATGAGGATGATGCGTCGTGAATGGTCGGGATAGCTCAGCTGGTAGAGCAGAGGACTGAAAATCCTCGTGTCACCAGTTCAAATCTGGTTCCTGGCACATGAGTAATTTGTATGAGTATATATTTTACAAATTAATTGATATGGGTCGACATACATATTCAGTGTTCTAGTTATAGATCATGATACATACTTATCCATCTAAGTGTCGGAGCCCCTTACTAATTAAGTTTTATGTATCTAAAACGGGTAAAAGAAACGATGGATATTGTGTATTTTTTGTATTTCAAAGTATACAAAAGAAACGAATTAAATTTTGTTTCTTCTTACTTTTTTATTTGTTCGTGTCTCCGCCAGTAAAAAAAAATGTTACGACTTCATACATAGTCGAAAGTTTAAATTTCAATTGTTTAGTTGAAAGACCAAAAAGCAGAGTCTAGGTGAGGGGCGTGAATA